GAACCAAAAAGATTTGTGCCAAAATAACAGATGCCAAGAAGAACAAAAGGCCTTGGACACGTAATGGGTCTTGAAGTACTATTTCCGCGTCTCCCTGACCAAATCCCCCCACATTAGGATTACTTGTTAATGGTTGATCAAGTTTGATGGATTCGCCTTCTGAAACAAGAAGTTCTGGTCCTGGGGGGATACTATCAATCACTTGACGCCCCTCTGGCGCATCTGTTATAGTTATTTCATACCCCCCTTTTTCTTTTCGTATTATTTTGCTTACTATACCCGCTGCTGTAGCATTATAAACCGTATTGTTACTCTTGCTCCCGTCGGGATAAATCTGACCCCTTCCCCTGTTCCCGCCTACGTATATGGGATATTTTAAGAAGTGAGCATCCTTCTTAGCAGCAGGGTCCGGAGAAAGAATAGGAAAGGTGATTTCACTATATTTTTGACCAGGAACAGGACCTATCACAAGAATATTCTTTTTAGCGGGGCGATAACTCTGAAAAGAGAGATTACCTATCTTTTCTTTCATCTCTGGCGAAATACGATCAGGAGGGGCTAATTCAAACCCCTCGGGTAAAATAAGCACGGCCCCCACATTCAAAGCTCCCTTTTTACCATTAGCAAGAACTTGTTTTAGTTGCATATCATAAGGAATTCGAACAACTGCTTCAAATACAGTATCTGGAAGTACCGCTTGTGGAACCTCAATACCCACGGGCTTATTAGCTAAATGACAATTCGCGCATACAATACGACCAGTTGCTTCGCGCGGATTTTCATAACCCTGCTGTGCAAAAATGGGATATGCATTTGAAATGTATGCCCCAGTTATTATATATATCATGAGCGATACGGAAATGGAGCGAGTAATCTCTTCCTTTATCCAAGAGAGGGTCTTTCTAGTTTGCATGGTCCAGTCGTTGATCCAGAAAATTTATACAATAAAATTAGGTAGGTCGCTAGGATAGTTCCCTATCCACGATGCTGCTAGTTACTGAAAAATTTTTACTAAAATATAGGAGGAATCCGAATCTATTGGATGTATAGAAAAAATAAGTGTATAAAAAAAAAGTAAGATTTTGAATGTTTTATTTTACTTATGGATAAAATAACAAAATTCTAATTGGATCGGTGGATCATTTTTCAGTCATTCATTGAATGATAAATCACTACAAGTGACGGAGATACACGATTTAAATAACGGAAGATCCAATATTTAAAAATTGTATCGAAAATGACTGGAAAGGTGGAAACAAGTCCAGATATAATTTGATCATTATGAGCAAATCCAAAATCCTTGTAGAAAGAACTAATCATTAGTTCCCAACCGTGGGGTGAATGGAATCCTATACATAAGTCGGTTAATAAAAGAATAGAAAGGGCTTTTATCGTGTCGCTTAAGTTATATATGAATTCTTGAACCCAAGAATTAAGAATAATAAGTTCTTCATTAACTAAAAAAGAATAACCACTTAGAATAACGAAACAGATTATATTTGTCGAGAAGTGCAAAATCGTATAGATACGATCTGCGTTGTGCATCTTGATCATTTGGATCGTTTCTTTGTGGATTCCGATACGAAACTTTTGTAGATGTGTTTCGGGGTATTCCTTTATCATTTCGTCCAACAGGAAGAGTTCCTCAAATTCTATTAATTTTTCTAGAATACTCTTTTCTTGAATATCATTTAAAAAAGTTTCGGATTTACTAGTATTCCACCAATTAAGAATCCAAGATCCCAGACTTTTATTAAATGAAAAAGAGACCCACCAGGGCAAAAATACTATAGACGTAAGATATAGAAGGGGAATGAATGCTTTTTTGTCCATTTTTGCGTCTATGAATTTTTAATGAATCCGCTTCATTCGTCAACTCTATACGATCTAATATTTCTATCAAGCATAAGTTCTATTCTAATATTAGAATTTAGAATAGAAAGCTTCGAACTCCTGAATCTATTCCCTCTTTTTTATTTGTGAGTCAGTGGTTAGTCCTTGAATTTTGTGAATTTACATACGCATAAAAAAAAGTTTGCGGACAAAATTTCAAATTTTTCCGTTTTCCGTATATAGTATATATAATATACGTCTTCTTTGGTTCATCAGTATTATGAAGAAATTTCAGTTAAGTTATGTTATAGAAAGATTTTTTGGTTTTTTACCTCCTGCTAACTGCTAAGAAAAGTGCTTCGTTTATTTCAAAATACTTCAATTGGTACACGCAAAAAATAGGCCAATTCCGCTGCTTTTTGCTCAATTTCTCGTGGAGTCAAATTCTCATCAGTACGAGTCAAAGGAATGGCCCCTTGGCCTCTGATTTCCATATAAAGGACACGCCGAGCATTAAAACCCTCTTTAACTTCTATTCTGATAGACTGAATATCTTTCATAAAGAGTCGGAGTAAGATGCGACGATTTTTTCCTGGGAATCCCCAACGAAAAATACACACTATTCCTTCTTTTCTATCGAATCGATCATAACCACTACCTACATTCCACGAAATTGTGCACCACAAATAAGAGCTAATAAACAGACCGGCGAGCCCATAGAACGACATCACGATACCTTGTGGAAAAAAAATGATTTCCTGAGACGGGAATAAAGGTATCAAATTTCTGTCAAGATAACTGGAAATTCCAATCAATAAAAACCCCAATGAACCTAAAAAAAGTATAATGGCCCAGCAGAAATTACTTATTTTTCGAGACCCCGCGATAAGTTCTATCCATATATGTTCTGATCGCCAACTCATACTAGATCTAGTTACATTTTATTGGAAGTGGGAGACCGGCCAAAATGAATTTTACTTTACATTTTTTTGTTTCCGAAGGAACTTTCATCAACTTGCACTATTCTGATGTGAATCTTTCGAAGCAATTGGTTAGATCTAAAAGTAAAATAATAGGAGCCCTCTCATATGATCCCCTATCTACACATATATAGCTACATGGGCTTTGCATTTAATTTATTTCAGGTATTCGCCCCAATCGCGACTTATTTTCAATATTTTCAAATAGCTCGTTTACTCATATATCAGATTTACGTTTACGCCTGCCCTTTCTTTTCTGTTTGAAAGAAGCCACAAGTTATACCCTATTATACTGAATAGATATCTGTGTTATAATCCAAGTCTAAGTCTTGAAAAAAAAATATATGAAATTTGCCCCCATCAGATCTAAACAATTTGGTCTGTTTGAACATGAAGAGATAAAGAAGCCATTGCAATTGCCGGAAATACTAAGCCCACTAAAGGCACAAAAATAGAGGGTAAGTTGTTGAGAATTGTCATAGAATGGGCACCTCGATTTAATATTTGTACCTGTTATTTATTGTTATATTTATTTTTTTACCTATTATCGCTAGATTATATTGTTAGAAAGATATCTTAAATAGAAAGATCTCTTAAAATTATTAGAATTCCTATAATAATTATACTAAGTATAGCTAACTGAGTATATATAATAAAGTGCAAGGAATATAGAACTAACTAAATGAACTTATTCATTTTTCTACATCAAATACATGTATGATAATTCACTTGTTTGTTATTTTTCTATTATTTTTTTTCTTGTCTTATAATTTGAATTTCATAATTATAATTTGAATTTAATAAAGAGTTTCTTCACCTTCTAAATTCTTCCAAAATTCGTTATAATATAATACGAAAGGAAGAAAAGAACATGAAATTCGTTTTATTTATTATTTACTACCCTACCTCGCGGAAAAAGAATTCGCTCTTTTATCTTGTTCATAGAGGTTTCCTAATTAGGAATCAGGGATATCGGTAAAAAAAAATTATCTGTATGATTCTTTCCATAATTCCCTCTTATGTCACCAAAAAAAATCCATTCTTCGGATTTTTCCTTTGATTCCGATAAATAAATACTTAATAACTATTTATTCTAAATAGTTATTCGCCAGAAAGAAAATAATTTAAAGAATTCAATTTAATTAACTATTAACTTAAGGTTCTACTTAAGTTATGATTCAAAGGCAAGAAAGCGTGGAGCTGAAATAATTCACTCAGAACGCCCTTTAACAGATTACGTGGTACGATTGGATCAAATAAGCCCTTATGGAATAAAAATTCAGCCGCTTGTGAACCTTCTGGTACTGTCTTATTCAATGTTTGTTCAATTACTCTTTTACCTGCAAATGCAATGTAGGCGTTGGGTTCAGCAATAATGATATCCCCCAACATACCAAAACTAGCTGTCACCCCACCAGTCGTAGGAGATGTAAGGATTGATACATAAACTAACTTTTTATTCGATTGATAATCATATAAAGCAGAAGAAATTTTAGCCATTTGCATCAAGCTCAAACTTCCTTCTTGCATGCGTGCTCCTCCGGAAGCACACACTAGAATAAGAGGTAAAAATTGATTAGTAGCATACTCGATTAAACGAGTAATTTTCTCGCCTACTACCGATCCCATACTACCCCCCATAAACTGAAAATCCATAACCCCAATTGCTACGGGAATACCGTTTAGTTGACCTATGCCGGTTTGAATGGCCTCGGTTAATCCTGTCTTTTTTTGATAAGAATCAATACGATCTTTATAAGGTTCCTCCTCTGAATGAAAGTCAATGGGATCCAGAGAGAACATGTCCTCATCCATAGGATCCCAAGTCCCTGGATCAATCGAAAGTTCAATTCTATCTGAACTACTCATTTTCAAATGATATCCACATTGTTCACAAATATTCATTTTTGATTTAAAAAATTTCTTATAATTTAATCCATAACAAATTTCACATTGAACCCACAAATGCTTGTATTTTTGAGTTACACCGAGATCATTAGAATTTTCTCTTAGAGCGAAATCGCTGCCGTTCGTGCTAGTTCGTAGCTTGGAATTCCAGTTTTCACTACTATTTCTACTTTCACCCAAAATGTAAGTAGAAATGTAACTTTCGCTGTAATTTTCACTACCACTTAAAATAGAACTAGCAATCCCGATTTGAGAATGAAGATAACTGTCAATGCAACT